GTTGGATTGGCACTACACAAAAAATCTACATGAATAGAAAATGAAAAAAGGTATACCAAACTACAACCTCATTCTCTTTGTTTTTTTATTTCATTAATTGAACTTCGTTTGATTAAGTCGAAATTCTTCCAAAACTCCCGCCCTCCTTAAAATATCATAAACAGTTTCTGTAGGTTGAGCTCCTTTTTCAAGAAAATATAGAATAGCAGGAACATTTAAATAAGTTTGATTCTTTATTGGATCATAAAAACCCACTTTTCGCAGATCTCTTCCCTCTCTTCGGGACCGAACATCAATTGCAACGATTCGATAGACGGCTCATTGGGATAGATTAGATCAACAAACCCCCCCTAGAAACGTATAGGAAGTTTTCTCCTCGTACGGCTCGAGAAAAATGATTCTATTCTAAAATTATGTATATAGAAATTATAACGACAAATAAAAAAAGTCCCTAAAATCATCAAATGAATTAGACTAAGAATTAAGTCTTTCTTTCCTAAAAAAAGAAAATCATTTGTATACTCATAACTCAAGTTGAATAACTCTTAAATATCCCAAAAGAAAATACTTTTTCATTTCGTTTATTGAGCAGTCTCGAATACCCTTTAATATGTCTCATTTAGAATCGATTTGAATTCTGCATTCTGATCCAAATCCAATTGTTGTGACAATTAAAATACAAAGGGCGTTTCCTTGTTCCGGAATCCTTTATCTTTGTTTTGAATCATTGGGTTTAGACATTACTTCGTTGATTTTTAATCCTTTCAAAAATGGCAGCAACATACCTTTTTTGTTATTTCTTTCTATCAATATTTCTTTCTATCAAAGAATAGAATCATACGAACGGCGGATTACCGCACGATATATATAATTTTTTTATCGAAGAGGTTTTTTATCAATTCCAACAAGAATTCCTTTGGGATTTAAAACTTGATTGATTTGGATCCTTTCGATTTCTCTGTCAAAGATATACTTACAAAGTTGTTCTAACTTATTGATTGACACTACACTAACCATAGACCCTTCTCCCTTGATAAATGAATCAATACTTTCCACTCGAGCTCCATCATGTACTAAATTCCATTATACCCCAACAAAAAAATGCAGGGTTCGAGTGGAACAAAGGATGTCGAGTCAAGAGCATCCTTTATTAGAGAATGATGGATATAAGAATCCACAACGGATCATGTCCTTCAAGTCGCACGTTGCTTTTTACCACATCGTTTCAAACGAAGTTTTACCATAACATTCCTCGAATTTGGAACCGCTATGCGGTTGATTCAATTATGGAATCATGAATAGTCATTGGTTCAGTCAGCACAGTCGGTACATAGATATCGAATCTATATTAAGTTAATATTAGTTATTTTAATAAATTTTCTTTATTTTTTTTATTTAATTAAATATAATATTAAGGAATTTAGCTATTTATATCATTTCTATTTTAGATAGAATTCTAGAATAAATTTCAAATTATGATTTCAATTTCTAATTTCGATTGAAATTAAAAATAAAAAAAAAATTCCAATTTTTTACAAACAATTACAATAAAGACGACATTTGATCATCCCTAAGAAAGAGAAATCCATTTTTTTTTTTTGAAATTAATAAGCACAAATCGAAATGAAAAAAAAAAAGATTATCAAAATCCAATCTATACTCTATATACAATCTATATAAAGAAATAGATAAGAAGATGGATATATGAAAAAGGCTCCTTTTTTAATTCAAATTTATGTATTTTATATGTAATTTATAACCCCATCTTACCTAAATCTCCAACAGATTCAGTTGTATCTACATGTCATTTGAACACTGATGATCCTTTTTCCTTCATTTGTTAAATGTGAAAAAAAGATAAGATTTATTTTGGTTAGATCCATTAACCAAAAGAATCAAATTCTATCCAATATTACACTTTAGAAACAATCCAAATTATTTACATTATTGACTATTACTATTAAATATTTACTATAATTTAGTATATTTACATATACTCTGGGACGGAAGGATTCGAACCTCCGAATAGCGGGACCAAAACCCGATGCCTTACCACTTGGCCACGCCCCACTTTGATTTCTATTCAACTCTAATAAACACTAATATTGTTATCGATTGTTCGTCAATTCCAGCCAAAATATCTAAAGAATCAATTAGATTCTGTTGTTAGTATTTTGACACACAAAGATATCGAATTCAACTTAATTTATTGATCATTGCATATAATTCCATTAAAATATTGCATGAAAGTAGAATTTCTTCTATTCTCCTTTGAGAATGGAAGGTTTTTTGGTTGAGTAAGTAAGTTCGGAAAAAAAAAGAAGGATTTTTGGTCTATCTTTTTTTTATTTTTTTTTTCATTTTTCACTTCTATCAATAACTCAATCAAAATGCAATTATCTAAAAAACAAAATTTCTGTTATGCTTAATATCTTTAGTTTGATCTGTCTTAATTCTGCTCTTTATTCGAGTAGTTTTTTATTAGCCAAATTACCTGAGGCCTACGCTTTTTTGAGTCCAATCGTAGATTTTATGCCAGTCATACCTCTACTCTTTTTTCTCTTAGCCTTTGTTTGGCAAGCTGCTGTAAGTTTTCGATAAGATCTTTCATCTTGTACTAGAAAAATTAACGATTTTTTTGAGAAAAACGATTCTAATAATTACTAAGATCAGACAAGTCTTCCAGTATGAACCCTTGATTCAAACATTCAAATTCTTGAATAGTCACAATCCGGATCACCCTGTTTTCCCATTCTAACTATTTTTTTCTGTGAGTGAAAACCTTATTGTGATCCTCCAAAATATCAAAAAGTGGGTATAAAAAAATTATTGATAAGTAAGATAATAAAATAAGAAATTCTATTTTATATATTTTTAATTACGAAAATTTCGATTTCTAAAAACTATTTCAGTTTTCGTTATCAAATCAAAAAATAGGATATAATATGGTATAAAAATAGAGAATCTATTTTCTTTTTTCAAAAAAAATAAAATGATCTTGGAGATTGTGTAATGCTTACTCTCAAACTCTTTGTTTACACAGTAGTGATATTCTTTGTTTCTTTATTCATTTTCGGATTCCTATCTAATGATCCAGGGCGTAATCCTGGACGCGAAGAATAAAAAGGGGTTCTTTGCTTGATTTTTCATCTATTTTTTTCTAATTACTAATTTTTTATTTCCTATTTGTTATTTTTTTTATTTGGATATATTTTATATATTTTGAAAAAATGAAAATAATTTAAAAAATTCGAAAGAGAAATCAATATAGTAAGTCATCAATAGAAACGGAAAGAGAGGGATTCGAACCCTCGGTACGAACGAGTCGTACAACGGATTAGCAATCCGACGCTTTCGTCCACTCAGCCATCTCTCCCCATTGAAAAAAAAATACTAATATTCAAATCCAAATAAAATAGAATTTAAAATATTGTTATTTCAATAATGATTTTTAAATAATAAAATAAAATTATGTTTTATGTTTAAAGTCAAAATAAATAAAAAAATAAAATCAAAATGAAATCTAATTCTATAATAACTATAACATTTATATAACAATAATATATATATATACAAAATATACAAGTCGTATTTTGTAATACATCTAAGTAGTTTTATCTGAAATTCCAATCAGTTAGATTTAGATAAAATAAGGAAGATTCAAAAAAAGATTCAATTCAATATTTATAATTTAAAATATATAATATATAGTTATTATATTCTAAATATAAATTATATGTTATAATTATAAAAAAGAAATAATTAATATATTAATATATTAATTCGAAAATAATAAAAAAATAGAAATATAGAAAGAAAAAAAGAAATACTTCTTCACCCCAAAGCGAAAAAAAAGGTCCTTTAGTATTGTTTACGCGGCCTGGCCTGATCAGTACCTCGCCAGGCCCTTTTTTGGATTCTATAATATTAGTAATAAAGAAAATGATTTCTCTGATTTGATAATCATAAAAAAATCATTGTTATTGAAGCAACAGCAAGACCAATAAGAAAAAACTGTTTCCATTCTAAAACCAACATGCCATTTCTTATTATCTTTTCTTCCCCCTTCATTTTTTTTTTTCATTTTGAATAAATGAAACTGCACAATTTTTTTCTGTTCTAGTTAGAATTTTAACAATTTTCTTGAGCCGTATCTATCAAAACAAAACCCCTTCAGGAAACAGGAAAAAAAAATAGAACTTTTTTGATTTTCATTTTGATTTTAGTTATTTAATTATCTTTTCATAATCTGATTAAGTCCTCCTATGAAAAATGCCAATATTCTAAATTTCATGATTCTTTTATGATCCTATCTTGATTCTATTCAATTTCAGTGTTCGACAAAAATTCCATTTCAATACAATAATCGAACTGTAGCGGGTATAGTTTAGTGGTAAAAGTGTGATTCGTTTTATTAACCCCTTAATAGTTAAAGGGTCTCCTGGTTTGATTACTATTCCGATCAAAACCTTTATTTTTTTTTTAAAGGAATTAATCCTTTACCTCTCAATGACAAATTTGAGGAAAATTATACATTCTCGTGATTTGTATCCAAAGGTCAATTTGAAATTGAAAATTTGGATTATGAAATTACGAAACATGAATTTTTTTTTGAATTGGATCAATACTTCCAATTGAATGAATATGAGTACGAGATCCATGGACGAAGATAGAAAAAAGGGTTTCTAATCGTAACTAAATCTTCCATTTTTTTTTTATAGTTATAGAGAGAAGCAAAATAGCTATTAAATGATGACTTTAGTTTACTAAAGGCTTCAATCAACATATTTTTTTGTTTTAGCTCGGTAGAAACAAAATCTTTTTCCTTAGGATTTTATCAAATAGAAATAGAGAACGAAGTAACTAGAAAGATTGTTAGAATCCCCTCCTCTAGAGGGATCATCTAGAAAGCAAGTTATTTTGAATTTTTGCATTCATACAAAAAGCTGACATAGATGTTATGGGTGAAATTCTTTTTGTAATTTCGTTCCCGTCTTATA